TTTTTTTATTTTATCTTAGATAATTATTACACCTTATTAAAATATAAAATTTTGATAGTGAATTGATTAATTTGAATATATTATTTTATCAGTATAATAAATTGTATTTTATAAATACCTACTTTAATAGTAACATGACGGAGATCACAGGGTATCTATATATTAATAAAGTATTTAAGGAGAATATTTTCATCTATTAATTAATAGGTAAAAGAGAAAAGTATCTCAGAGCATTTATATATATATTCGTTGTAATTAAGTTCTACGTTGCATTAAACCATTACTCATTCTCTATATCGGTTTAAGATGTTTATCTTAATAATAATCATTTATATATTATATTAATATATTTATTTAGTAAATCACAGGTATAATTAAAATTATTTATGCTGGGGGGGGCTAAATTTTAAAACTAATTGGGATTGATTACTAAATTAGCTACAGGATTTTGCTTACGATTATTAAGTGATTAAAATTATTGTAAGGCTTTATGATGAACTACATAAAATAAATTGATTTATTATGTAAATTAAGGTATAGTTAAAATTATTTATGCTGGGGGGCTAAATTTTAAAACTAATTGGGATTGATTACTAAATTAGCTAACAGAATTTTGTGTTAGACTAGGTTTTTTAAATCAGGGGGAGGACGATGGGGAGCATTAAAGTTTTCAATAAGGCTTTATGATGAACTACATAAAATAAATTGATTTATTATGTAAATTAAGGTATAGTTAAAATTATTTATGCTGGGGGGCTAAATTTTAAAACTAATTGGGATTGATTACTAAATTAGCTAACAGAATTTTGTGTTAGACTAGGTTTTTTAAATCAGGGGGAGGACGATGGGGAGCATTAAAGTTTTCAATAAGGCTTTATGATGAACTACATAAAATAAATTGATTTATTATGTAAATTAAGGTATAGTTAAAATTATTTATGCTGGGGGGCTAAATTATTAGTTAGTGTAAAAGCACATCAAAATTTGAGTTTGAGGGATTTAGTTTAGTTCTATTACTTTTATTTTAATTTTGATTTTGGGTTAACAAAATTTTATAGAATTTTTTACATGCGTATAAATATATAAATTGAGTGGAGCAGTAATTTATTTTACACAACCAGAAGAATGGGTGTTGAAATTATTAATTATTGATTAAATATGTGCCAGCAGTCGCGGTTATACATAAGATATATATTTTTATTATAATTAAATTCAATTAAAAATTAAATTTTTGTAGTATATAGGTAAAATTATATATTATTTATTAAGTATATATTTGATTTTATAAAATTAAGATAATAGACCAGGATTAGAGACCCTGTTATTCTTATAAATATATAAGGTAGTACTTAGGAAACTTAAGAAATTCGGCGGTAAATTATATGCTTAGAGGAACCTGTTCTGTAATTGATAACCCACAGAGACTTTACCTTAGTTAATATATTTATATATCGTTGTCATAAAGTTGATGAAAAATTTAATTTAGATTACTTAAGAAGGAAAAGATCAAATAAAGGTGTAGTTAATATTAAGGGAGAAATGGGTTACTTATATTAATATTATGGATTATAATTAAATTTAAATGAAATAGGATTTATAAGTAAACTTGCTTATTATCAATGTATGAAAATTACCAAATTTATGCACATATCGCCCGTCATTCTCGTTTATAAAATGAGACAAGTCGTAACAAAGTAGATCTGCTGGAAAGGGGATCTTGATTATTTTGTAGAGCTTGTTAAAGTTTTTTATTTACATTAAAATTAACTATATTATTATAGTGCAGAAATTGTAGGTAAATATAGAGGTTAAATGTTATGTATAAAATAGTATATATTAGAAATTTTTTTTATTTTAGTTTGTAGATATAATTGAAAAATTTAAAATTTTACATCAAAATAGAATAGATACCTTTTGTATTAGGGTAATTTGAAATTTTAAATTATTTATATATCCCGAAATAATAAGAGCTAAAAGTATTTAAAAATTCGTGTAATTGGGTATAAATTTGCTTTTAGAGTTGAGATAATATACGGTTATTATTATATCTGGTTTAGTATTTTTTTTAAACATAGTTTACTTGAGTAATTGATATAGTTTAATTTTTTTGTTTATATTAATTATTCAAAAATTTTTAGGCGGATAATCGTGTAAAATATTAATAATACGAGATTTATTGTTATATAAGTAGTAGGCTTAAAAACTGGTTTCTTACAAAAAAGTTATATTAAATTGTTATATATTTGTAAATTTATTTGATATTTTATTAAGATAAATTAGTCAGAAAATTTGGATTTGGTTTAAATAATGAATTAATTAGTAGAATTTATTAACTTATTATTAAAATGTTTTTGATTTATTTTATGAATTTGACAATTTTTTCTTTGACTGTTTACCAAAAACATTTCTTTTAGAATTAATTAAAAGTAAGGCCTGCCCACTGATAATTATTAAAGGGCCGCAGTATTATGACTGTGCGAAGGTAGCATAATCATTAGTTTCTTAATTAGAGAATGGAATGAATGGCTATACAAGGAAGATTTTTATTAAATATATACTTTGAATTTTAATTTAAAGTGAAAATGCTTTAGTGATTTAATAAGACGATAAGACCCTTTAGATCTTTATATGATAATATTGATAAATCGAAATAAGTTAAATATTTTGCTGGGGATGCATAAGGATAATTAAAACTCCTTAATATTAAATTTTAATTATTAATTAGGATCTTGAATTTTAAAATTTTGAAAAAGTTACCTAAGGGATAACAGCGTTATTAATTCTTAGAGTTCTTATCAATGAATTAGTTTGCGACCTCGATGTTGAATTAAAATTTCTTTATGTAGCAGTCTATATACAAGATAGTCTGTTCGACTATTAAATTTTTACATGATTTGAGTTCAGACCGGTGTGAGCCAGGTTGGTTTCTATCTTTTAGTAAAGAATAAAGTCTTTAGTACGAAAGGATTGAGATTTATAAAATTTTTATAAGTTTAGATTATTAGTTTGGCAGATTAGTGTGTTTGATTTAGAATCATTTTATAAAATATTATTTTAGCTAATAGAACAAAATATCTTATGTTTCTTTATTTATTTCTTATTTACTAATAGTTTTGGGGGTTTTGATTAGAGTGGCTTTTATAATTCTTCTTGAGCGTAGGGTTTTAGGTTACAATCAATTACGAAAGGGTCCAAATAAGGTTGGGTATTTAGGTATTCTTCAATCTTTTGGAGACGCAATGAAGTTGTTTATAAAGGAGCAAACGTTACCTCTTTACTCTAATTTAAAATTATTTTATTTAGCTCCTGTATTTTCTTTGTTGGTTATTTTATTATTATGAATGATTATACCTACTTATTCCAATTTTATAGGTATAACTTTGGGGGGGTTATTTTTTTTTTGTTGTACAGGTTTGGGGGTTTATACATTGTTGGCTAGGGGTTGAGCTTCTAACTCTTTTTATGCAATGTTAGGGGCTATACGGGGGGTAGCTCAGACTATTTCTTATGAAGTTAGAATGGCATTATTATTTTTAGGGTTTATCTTTTTACTAATATGTTATAATTTGGTAGATTTTAATTTCAATCAGGAATATATTTGGTTTGTAGTTATATATTTTCCTATTTTTTTATGTTGGTTACTATCTAGATTAGCTGAGACTAATCGGTCTCCATTTGATTTTGCGGAGGGGGAGTCTGAACTAGTATCTGGATTTAATATTGAGTACGGAAGAGGTGGATTTGCTCTTTTATTTTTGGCTGAATACGCGAGTATTATTTTTATAAGTTATTTAATGTCTTTATTCTATTTTGGTGGATTTGGGGGTCCGGTTTTTATAAACTTAATTGGGTTTATTTTTTGTTTTATTTTTATTTGGGTCCGGGGTACCTTACCCCGGTATCGTTATGATAAACTTATATATTTGTCTTGAAAGAGAATTTTACCTATTTCTTTAAATATACTTATTTTATACTTTGTTGTTGGAGTTATGTTTAACTGTTGAAATTTTTAAAGTGTTATTAATTTAAATTATAATCTCAAAGATAGGAAATTATTGGGTTTAAAATAAAATATATAAAGTATGAGCAGGTGAGTGTTTGGCCTATGATAATAAATGGTTCTTCTACTGGGCGGGCTCCAATTCATGTAAGTATAATTACTAAATTAATAAACACTCAAAATATAATTTGGTTAAATGGATAAAATTGATTTCCTTGTATTTTAAATTTTGAGGATAATGGGAGAATAAATAGGATGGAAACTGACAGAACTAATGCAATAACTCCACCTAATTTATTGGGGATGGAACGAAGAATAGCATATGCAAATAAAAAGTATCATTCAGGTTGGATGTGTACTGGAGTTACTAAAGGGTTGGCTGGGTAGAAATTTTCTGCATCTCCTAATAAGAATGGAGATAGTAAAGATAATAATAATAACCCAGATATAATAATTAATACTCCTACTAAGTCTTTGTAGGAAAAAAGCGGGTGGAATGGGATTTTATCTTGGTTAGAATTTAATCCTAGGGGGTTATTAGACCCTGTTTGATGAAGAAATAAAAGGTGAACCAGTAAGCCTCCAATAATTAAGAATGGCAATAAGAAATGAATTATGAAAAATCGTGTGAGAGTTGGGTTTCTTACAGCAAATCCTCCTCATACTCATTGAACAAGAAAATTTCCTAGATAAGGGATAGCTGATAATAAATTAGTAATTACCGTGGCTCCTCAGAAGGATATTTGTCCTCAAGGTAATACATACCCTATAAATGCTGTTCCTATAACTAAAAATATTAAAATTACTCCTATGGTTCATGTTGAAATTTGATTAAATGAGTTGTAGTAAATATTTCGTCCTGTATGTAAATATAGACAAATAAAGAATAATGAGGCTCCATTGGCATGAATAATTCGGATTAGTCATCCATTATTTACATCTCGTATAATATGTACAATTCTGTTAAAAGCTGATGCAATATCTGAGGTATAGTGTATAGCTAAAAATAATCCTGTTATAATTTGAGTAATTAAACATAACCCCAATAGGGAACCAAAATTTCATCATGTGGAAATATTGATAGGAGCAGGTAAATCAACTAATGAATTATTAACAATTTTAATTAGAGGGTGGGAGTTGCGAATTGTTATCATTACTAGGTTAAGGATCGGATAGGAGCTTCATATAATTTTACTAAGTCTACTGTAATAATTAAGGTTAACAACAAATATAGTATGGAGATTAATGTTGGGTATAAGATGTAATGAGAATAAATTAAATAAATTAGAGTTTTGAATTCAATATAATTAAATAAGTAGTCTTGAGAATTATAAAGTACTAATATAATAAATATGACAATAATTATGGGTATTAGTAGAAGTATAGCTGTTTTATATTTAAAGTGAAATTTTTCATTTGATGCTAGACTTGCAATATAGATAAATAATACTATGATACCTCCTATTATAATTAAAAACAATATAAATGAAAATCAAGCAGTTGAGGTTATTATAAAGATTAATATACATAAAATGGAGGTTTGGGTTAGTACTATTATGACTAGAGCAATAGGGTGATTAATAGTGAAGAATATATTTCTTAATATTGAGGATGTAAAAATAATTATAAATTTTATACAAGAAGTAGTTTATTAAAAAATTTAAGCTTTGGGAGTTTAAGATAAAATTTTTTTTTCTTGAAACTTCAATGATAGTCATTCTCTGATTTACAAGATCAGTATTTTGTATAAAATATAGAAGCTATATTTATGGTTAGCGGTTTAATTGTTTTTAGAGGATTATGGATTTTTTGTTCTAAACGTAAGCATCTTTTGTTAACTTTATTAAGATTAGAATATATTGTTTTAGGTATTTTTTTAATATTTTTTGTTATTATAAGGAGAGGTTATTTATTTTATTCATTAATTTATTTAGTTTTTGGAGCATGTGAAGGGGCATTAGGGTTGTCAATTTTAGTAACAATAAGTCGGACTCATGGGGGGGATAATTTTAATATATTTAATTTAAATTATGATAAAGTTTATTTTTTTGTTGTTTACTTTAGGAGTGGCTCTAATATTAATAGAAGGAGGTTGATGATTTATTATGTTAATTATAGGCATAATTTTAATTATATTTTTATTTAATAGTCCTTTAAGAGAGATTTATATTTATTATTTTCTTGAATGAGGAGTTGATTTTTTGGGGTTTAGTTTAATTATATTATCTTTTTGGATTAGACTATTAATGGTAAGTTCAAGTTGAATAATTAATAAGAATAATTATTATAAGGAATATTTTTTGTTTTTAATTATTTTACTTTTAATTGTATTAATATTGTGTTTTTTATCCCTAAACATGATATATTTTTATTTTTTTTTTGAAGTTTCTTTAATTCCTACTTTATTAATTATTATAGGTTGAGGATATCAATTAGAGCGGTTACAAGCCGGAGTATATTTTATACTTTATACCCTTACAGCTTCTTTACCTTTATTATTAAATTTAGTTCATATTTTTAATAAAATAGGTGGGTTGAGTATATATATATCTTTATCTGGGTTTAGTATTATATATCTTACTAATGTTATTGGTTTTGTAGTAATGTTGACTTTGTTGATAACTTTTATAGCAAAATTACCTATTTTTTTTTTACATCTTTGATTGCCTAAGGCACATGTGGAGGCTCCAGTGGGAGGGTCTATAATTTTAGCTGGAGTCTTATTAAAATTAGGAGGATTTGGTTTATGTCGTTTTATAGCTTTAAGAGGGTCTATTTTATTAAAGTTTAGAGGATATATGATTGGATTAGGGATTATAAGAATAGTATATGTTGGATTTATATGTTGGCGATTAAATGATATAAAAGCTTTAGTAGCTTATTCATCGGTGTCCCATATAGGATTGGTATTTTCTGGATTAGTTACTTTATTTAGATGGGGGTTTAGAGGAGGATTAATTATAATAGTGAGTCATGGGCTTTCTTCTTCTGGATTGTTTTGTGCAGTTAATATATATTATGAACGGGTTGGTAGTCGTAGTATATATATAAATAAGGGATTTATATTAATATTTCCTTTATTTAGTTTAATATTTTTTATATTATGTGTAGCTAATATTTCAGCTCCTCCAACTATTAATCTGATAGGGGAGATTTTTTTGATATTAAGCGTTATAGCTTTTAGAAAAATTATAATTATTTTATTTCCTTTAGGTTCATTTTTAGGGGCTGTTTTTACTTTATTTTTATATTCCTATTCACAGCATGGGAAGAGATATTTTATAGGAAAGAGTTATCTAGGAGTTACAATAAATGAGTTACATAGATTAATCTTACATTTAGTTCCTTTAAATATTTTGATTGTTAAATCTGAAGTATTTTTTATTTATTTAAATAGTTTATATAAAATAGTAGCTTGTGGAGTTATAGAAGATTTAGTCTTTAAATAATACATAATTATTTTAAGATTTCTATATATTTTGGGTGTATATTATTTATTTTTAGAGTTATAAGCCTAGTATTAGGATTAAATTATTATAGTCTTAATAAAGTTATTTTTATTGAGTGAGAATTATACAGTATAGGTTCAGTCAGTATTATTATAACTTTATTCTTAGACTGAATAAGTTTAACTTTTATAGGTTTTGTTTTAGTAATTTCTTCAATAGTATTAATTTATTCTACTATTTATATAAGAGGGGAAGTATATTTTGTTCGTTTTATTTGAATAGTATATTTATTTGTTGTGTCTATAGTTTTGTTAATTATTAGTCCTAATATAATTAGAATTTTGTTAGGTTGGGATGGGTTAGGATTGGTTTCTTATTGTTTAGTTATTTATTACCAAAATATTAAGTCGGCTAATGCTGGGATATTAACAATTTTATCAAATCGAGTTGGGGATGTAGCTATTTTATTATGTATTTCTTGAATATTTAATTATGGGGGTTGAAATTCTTATTATTTACCAATAATATTTACTAGAGCAAGTTTGTGGGTAGTAGGGAGTTTAGTAATTATTGCTGCTTTAACTAGGAGAGCTCAAATTCCTTTTTCTGCTTGGTTACCAGCAGCAATAGCTGCACCTACTCCAGTATCTTCTTTAGTACATTCTTCTACTTTAGTAACTGCTGGGGTATTTTTATTAATTCGTTTCAGAAGCTTAGTAGGGGTTAGATTATTTCTTATGATAATTTCTTTATGGACTATATTTATGGCTGGTATAAATGCTAATTTGGAGATAGACTTAAAGAAAATTATTGCTTTATCTACTTTAAGTCAGTTGGGGGTCATAATAATAACAATTTCTTTAGGCTTATCTGAAATAGCTTTTATACATTTATTAAGACATGCTTTATTTAAATCTTTGTTATTTTTATGTGCAGGTGTTTTTATCCATGGAATAGGAGACACACAAGATATTCGAGGACTAGGAGGAGTAAGTATATTAACTCCTGTAACTTCTTTATATTTTTTGGGGTGTTCTTTATCTTTATGTGGGTTTCCATTTTTGTCTGGATTTTATTCTAGGGATATAATTTTAGAAAATTATTTTTTGATAGGGGGACTTAATTATATAATTTATAGTTTGGTTTTAATTTCCATTTTAATGACTGGTGTTTATTCAATACGTTTGGCTTATATATTGTTCTTAAAGCCAGTAGGAGGTAAGAAATTAAATAATCTTGGAGAGGATCTATGGATAATTAGACCTATAAGAATTTTATTTTATTTAGCAGTAATAGGGGGGTCTTTTATATTGTGAAGTTTTATGCCTCCATTATTAATTGTATTGTCTTTATTTATAAAGTTAATGGTTTTATTATTTAGTTTTATTTTAATAAGAAGATTATATTTTTTTATAAGAGCTTCTTATCTAGAATACCTATTAAAAGCTAATAAGTTGATTATAATAGGATACTTTGGTAATATAATAAATATACCTATTTTGTCTACTAGCTTGTTTATACCTATGTATAGTTATGGTTTAAAATTGGTTAAAAATTTAGACCAAGGTTGAGTAGAATATATAATGGGACAAGGATTTATATTAAAAATTAGTGTTTTGTATGATAGGAGATACTATTTTAATTATTTAAATATAAGATTATATTTTTCATTATTTATTATGTTAGTAGTAATTTGTTTAGTTATTATTTAGGTATTTAAATAGCTTATTACAGAGCATAGTATTGAAGATACTAGGGAAATTTTTAATTTTTAAATATCCCTTAAATAAATTATTATTTTTATAATGAAAATATAATGTTTTAAATAAACTATAAGAGTAAAATAAAAACGGAGTTTAACCGCTTTAATTAAAGTTAGCAGCTTAAAAATAACTTATTCTTTTATCATAAGGGGGTAAGCCTTAACTTCATTAACAGTGAAGCACTATAAAATTAGTTTCTTATGAAAGGATATTAGTCTAAATCTAGGCCGAAACTAGATGCAATCTTTGCTCCTTAAGAAAAATTTCGGTTTTTAATTTTAGAATAACTTTTTAGTACCTTTTGGATGCAAACCAAATGCTATAATTAACTACATTCCTTATATAAATTATTTAGGTCAATATAGTGCTCCTTGATTTCATTCGTGGTATAAACCAATTAATAGAATGATAATAAAAAATGATCCAAGAGTGATTATATTAATTAATGTTTTAGAATATAGTATAATTGGAAGTGGTATAATTAATGTAATCTCTACATCAAAAATTAGAAAGATAATAGCAATTAAGAAGAAGCGCATAGAAAATGGAGCTCGCGCGTAGTAAAGTGGGTTGAATCCACATTCAAATGGGGAGATTTTTTCTCGGTCTATTATAGATTTGTTAGCAATTATTGAATTTAAAATAATTATAAATAATGAGATAATTGAGGCTAGAATAAGAATTATTATTATTACATTTTTTCTTGAAACTTGAAAGTTGGAAGCTTTACGTACTAAATATACTAAAAATGTAGGCTCCCCATCAGTAGATAGATATATAAAGGAATAATCATACTACATCTACAAAATGTCAGTATCAGGCTGCAGCTTCAAATCCGAAGTGGTGATAAGGAGAAAAATGGTTAAAATAATGACGTATTAAGCAAACTATTAGAAAGGAGGTTCCAATAATTACATGTAAGCCATGAAATCCAGTGGCGATAAAGAAAGTAGATCCATAGGCTGAGTCAGAAATAGTAAAAGAGGCTTCTATATATTCAAGTGCTTGAAGGGTAGTAAAATAGATTCCTAATACTACTGTAATAATAATACCTTGAAGAGATTGGGTGTAGTTTTTTTCTATTATTCTATGATGTGCTCAGGTAACAGATACTCCTGATGATAACAGAATAATAGTATTAAGTAATGGCACTTGAATTGGATTAAATGGAATAATACCTTCAGGAGGTCAAATTAGGCCAATTTCGTTAATAGGGGACAGACTTGAGTGAAAAAATGCTCAGAAGAATGAAAAGAAGAAAAGAATTTCTGATACGATAAATAAAATTATACCTCATCGTATTCCTTTGATTACTATAATAGTATGAAGACCTTGAAATGTACTCTCACGTGATACACCTCGTCATCACTGGTAAGTAGTGAGGAGTAGGGTGATTATTCCTGTTATGAATATTATGGGGTTAAGAGTGTGAAATCATGAAGTTATACCTGAGGTTATAATAATAGCACCAATAGCGGCGGATAAAGGTCACGGTCTTTGGTCTACTATATGAAATGAATGGTTAGACTTAATTATCATAATTAAAATGAACTTTCACTAGAGTAAAGAGACGATAGAACAGCAAATACGTAAGATTGAATTAGAGCGACAGCAGATTCTAGTACTAATAAAATAATTTGAGTTCCTAGAAGTAAGTATAACGTAAATAAATGTGCTGAGGCTGTTTGATTACCTAATAATGTTATAAGAAGATGACCTGCAATTATATTAGCCGAAAGTCGAACAGCTAATGTTAATGGTCGAATAATATTTCTAACTGTTTCAATAATTACTATAAAAGATATTAGTACTGATGGAGTACTTTGTGGTACTAGGTGGGCTAATATATGGTTATAAAAATTAAATCACCCATATACTATAAATGATAATCAGAGAGGTAAGGAGAGGGTTATAGAGCATACAAGGTGACTAGTACTTGTAAAAATATAGGGGAATAGCCCTATGAAGTTATTAAATATAATTATTATTAGTAAGGCAATAAATATAATAGCAGATCCGGGTGCGCTAATAGGTCCTAACAAGGTTTTGATTTCATAAAAAATTTTATTAATAATTAAACTGATAAAGTAAAATTGTCGTCTTGGAATTAATCAGAATATAGGAGTCATTATTAATATAATAATAATAGTTCTAGATCAATTGGAGGATGATTGAATTGATGAGGCTGGATCGAAGATTCTAAATAAATTAGTTATCATGTTCAATAGTTGTTAATTTTGTTATTAGTCATAGAAGTGTGATTAATAACATTTTTTGTTTTTAATTGTATATAAGTTATGAAGTAAATCATATTGATGGATAAAATAAAGATTAAAATAAATATAATAAATATAAAGGGTCAATTTATAGGGGCTATTTGAGGAATAAAGTACTAATCTTTTGATTAATTTAAATTTGACATATTTATGTTATAATTTAACTAAGTTCTTCATTAAAAATATTTGTTAACATAATATAAAGTGGTTTAAGAGACCAGTGCTTACTTTCAGCCATTTAATGATGCAATATTTGACTTAATTCATTTAATAAAAAATTTTGGGGAAATTACTTCTATAACAATTGGTATAAAACTGTGATTAGTACCACAAATTTCTGAACATTGGCCAAAATATAAACCTGGGGAATTACAAATAAAGTTGATTTGGTTTAGACGTCCTGGTACTGCATCAGCTTTTACTCCTAAGGACGGGATAGTTCATGAGTGTAGAACGTCAGCGGCTGTAATTAGGTTACGAATTTGTGAATTTATAGGCACTATAATTTTATTGTCTACATCTAATAGACGAAAGTTATTATTTTTTGGGTTTGAGTTAATTATATATGAATCAAATTCAATATTATTAAAATCTGAATATTCATAAGATCAATATCATTGATGTCCTACTGTTTTTAAGGTAATATTAGGATTATATACTTCATCAAGTATATATAGTAATTTAATTGATGGGAGACCAATTAATACTAAAATTAGAGAAGGGGAGATAGTTCAGAATAGTTCTAGTTGTTGAGATTCAGTTATAAATTTATTAGAGGTAACTATAATAAATATAGAGATTAAAGAGTAAGATACAATTGAAATGACTAAAATAATTATAGTTATAGTGTGGTCATGAAAGAAGATTAATTGTTCTATAAGCGGAGAGTAAGCGTTTTGAAATCCAGCTGAAAGTCATGAAGGTATTTCTAAAAAAGAATATCTTATTAATGGATTTTAAGCCCAATGCACTTATCTGCCATTTTAGAAGTTTAACATTAAAGATAGTTCACTGTAAGTATGATCGGAAGGAGGGTAATTGTGGATTCATTCAATAAATGATGCTGATTGGTAGTAGGAAACGATAGGGCGATTAGAGGCTATAGCTTCTCATATAATAAATCTAAAAAATAACACGGCTATAAAAGAAGTATATCTTCCTATAGATGAGATAATATTTCATAGAGTGAAGGCATCTGGGTAATCAGAGTACCGTCGTGGTATTCCATTTATACCTAGAAAATGTTGTGGAAAGAAGGCTATATTTACTCCAATAAATATAGAAAAAAATTGAATTTTTAATCATTGAGGATTTATAGAAGACCCTGTGAATAGTGGAAATCAATAAATTAATCCTCCTATAATTGCGAATACTGCTCCTATAGATAGAACATAGTGAAAATGTGCTACTACATAATATGTGTCGTGTAAAATAATATCAATCGATGAGTTTGCTAAAATAATACCTGTTAATCCTCCTATAGTGAATAGAAAAATAAATCCGATGGATCATATTAATGATGGGGTAAGGGTTAAATAAGATCCTTGAAGTGTAGCTATTCAACTAAAGATTTTGACTCCTGTTGGGATAGCAATAATTATAGTAGCGGCAGTGAAGTATGCTCGTGTATCCACATCTATTCCTACTGTGAATATATGATGAGCTCAAACAATAAATCCTAATAGCCCAATTGCTATTATAGCATAAATCATACCTAGTTGGCCAAATGTTTGTTTTTTATTACTTTCAAAGGTTACAATGTGGGAAATTATACCAAATCCTGGAAGGATCAAAATATAAACTTCGGGGTGACCAAAAAATCAGAAAAGATGTTGGTAGAGAATAGGATCTCCTCCTCCGGCAGGATCAAAAAATGTTGTATTTAGGTTTCGATCTGTTAATAATATTGTAATAGCACCCGCTAGGACTGGTAAAGATAATAATAATAGGATAGCGGTTAGGAAAACTGATCAAACAAATAAGGGAGTTTGATCTCATGATATACCTGGGGATCGTATATTAATAATTGTAGTAATAAAGTTTACTGCTCCTAAGATTGAGGAGGCTCCTGCTAAATGAAGACTAAAAATTGTAAGATCAACAGATGCACCTGCATGAGCAATATTAGCAGCTAGAGGGGGGTAGACAGTTCATCCTGTTCCTGCTCCTCTTTCTACTAGGCCTCCTACTAGTAGAAGAGTTATAGAAGGAGGTAGAAGTCAGAATCTTATATTATTTATACGTGGGAAAGCTATATCAGGGGCTCCAATTATTAATGGCACTAATCAATTACCAAATCCTCCAATTATGATGGGTATAACTATAAAGAAAATTATCACGAAAGCGTGGGCAGTAACTATAACATTATAAATTTGGTCATCTCCAATAAGGGTGCCTGGTTGTCCTAGTTCTATACGAATTAAGATACTAAAGGCAGTACCTACAAAGGCTGATCATGTACCTAGGATTAAATATATAGTTCCAATATCTTTGTGATTTGTTGAAAAGATTCATTTAAATAAAGTGGCTGATTAGGTGTTAAACTGTAAATTTAAAGATGAAGAATTTCCTTTATTAATTTTGATTAGTGGAGAAATTAAGAATTGCAAATTCTTTCATAGGTTAAAATCCTCTTCATTTAAGTTTACAAGATTTTACTTATTATTTGGGCTTTGAAGGCTCCTAGTTTGATATACTTAAAACTTAGGAAATTGTTGTTTTATTATTTAAGTAAATATAAGTATGGAGGGAATTATTAAATTACCTAAGAATGATAAGGTGAGAACAAATCTGTTAATTGGGGTTTTTATAAAGTTGATCTTATTAATTTTGTTAAACTTTGGTGTAGCAAGTATAGAGGAGTATATAATTCGTAGATAATAGTATAATGAAATTAAGGAGGATATAATTAGTAGAACAATAATTAGCTTATCTAGTATTACAGACATTAAGGAGATTAAGGTGATTATTTTTATGGCAAACCCTAATAGGGGGGGAATACCGGCTAGTGATAGAAGTCTTAGCAATAGTAGGTATGATGATAGTTGATTTATTTGTAGGAAGAATAATTCTTTTACGGAGGATAAATTTAGTGATGCCATAGGGGTTATTAGGGAGATTGAAATAGTTGAATATAGGATGAAGTAAAAACTTCAAATATTTTCCGAGCTTATAGCTGCTGAAATTATTCACCCAGTGTGTAAAATTGAAGAATAGGCTAAAATTTTTTTAATCCTAGTTTGGTTAATAGCTCCAATTACTCCTACAATGCAGCAGAAATAGATGATGATTTTTCTTAGATTAGATTTTGTGAATATGAGAAGTATCATAGGAGCAATTTTTTGTCAAGTTAGAATTAAAATAATTTGAGGTCATTGAGCTGTTTGAATAATTTGAGGCAGTCAAAAATGAAAAGGAGCTGCCCCTATTTTGATTGATAAAGCTAGTAGAATTAGCATACTAATCAAGGTTAGTGAATTTATAGTATTGTTTGAAAATATTATAATAGACGAAAAAATGATAAGTACTGAAGCTATTGCTTGAGTTAAGAAATATTTAATTGCAGTCTCGGTAGTATAGGGGTTGATTTTGTTGATTAAAATAGGGATTAAACTTATTAGATTAATCTCTAGCCCTAATCATGAAGTGAATCAGGATGATGAGGAAATAGCTATTATAGTTCCTATAAGTAAGGTGGATAGATATAGGTAATATTTAAAATAGTTTAACAATAAAAAGAGTAAGATTTACTTACATAGAAGGGGTATGGGCCCAGTAGCTTATTAGCTTATCTTTTATATATACTGGGGGTTATATATAAAAGATAAGCTAAATTTCTAGAAGAATCAAACTTCTTTATAATATTTTCAAGATATTTACTTAACATTTAGTTAAGAAATTCAGAAGACAAGGCATAGTGTGCATAATTTACCCTATCAGGATACTCCTTTTTATCAGGCACTAATCT